AAGAATCATATTCATATGATAATACAGAAATGAAAAATGAAAAAAGAGAAATGAAAAAATTTCAATTTTTTTAGATAAAATAAAAGATTTTTTCTTCTATTCAAATCAAAAATTCAAAAAGTACAAAAAATAGGAAATTAGTAAAAAGATTAATACATAAAATAAATACAAGAAAAGATAAGAAGAGACACGACCACCCCCTACATATTTGATACCTTCTCCTAAAAAAAAACTCAGAATACCCACCCCATTCGTAATTCCATCAATTACCCGCGCATCAAAAAATTGAGTTAATTCAGCTAATCCTCTTATACCCTTAGTTAAAGAAATTGCATAAAAAGCATCTACGTAACCACGATTATATGACCAATCATATATCAGATTTCTTATTTTGTCCCAAACGAGTCTCTTATAGCCCTCCTTAACAAAGGGATTAAGTAAGTTCAATTTTTCGAAAGATAAGTAAACAGGCTTGTATAAGAAAGAAGCTATAACGATTCCAAAATAAGCTATACTGACCGAAAAAGTTGCATTTGTTACAAAGTCATACCAATCCACAGAATTTGTCGACTTTTGATGGAAAAGATTTATAGACGGAGTTAAGAATTTGGATAATATATCCAAACTCCTTCCTTCTTGATTGAAAGGAATTCCAATGGCTCCAACAAAGAAAGTAAATAGGACCAATACAGCCATAGGGAATAGCATAGTATTGTCCGATTCGTGGGGATAAGAGAAAGTAGTCTTAGTACCAAAATGAGTAAAAGGTCGCGCCATGTTCCTTACACTACCACTACTACCAATTCGATATTTTTTCTTACAAAAAAATAGGGTCCCTTCCTTATTTTTCATTGTTAAAAAAGTTATGAAACGAAAATTTTTGTGAATCGTTTTTTGTCCTTCTTTACCCCAGGGAGATATTGAATAAAAGGAGCTACTTTTTTTTCCACTATAATTTAGAAAATGAGTGTTTAAGTATCCTTCAAAAGTAAGTAAATAAATCCGAAACATATAAAATGCCGTCAATCCTGCTGTGGAACAAGCTATTATTGCGAAAATTGGTGAATACAACCAACTCTCATTAAGAATTTCGTCTTTGGACCAAAAACAAGCAAGAGGTGGAATACCACAAAGCGATAGTGTACCTATTAAAAAGGCAGTTTTTGTAATTGGCACATGTTTTGTTAAACCGCCCATAAGAACCATATTCTGACTTTTTTCTGGAGAATATCCAACGATAGCTTCCATTGAATGAATTATTGATCCAGATCCTAAAAACAACAACGCTTTCGAATAAGCATGAGTAATCAAATGAAATAAAGCAGCTCGATAAGATCCCATGCCTAGGGCGAAGATCATATAACCCAATTGAGACATTGTAGAATAGGCTAAACCCCTCTTAATATCTTTTTGAGCAAGAGCTAAAGTAGCTCCTAAAAGGACTGTGACTATACCTATCCAAGATATTAGATTCATTATGTAGGGCATGACTATGAAAAGCGGAAGAAGACGAGCTACAAGAAAAATTCCTGCGGCTACCATAGTAGCAGCGTGGATAAGAGCGGAAATCGGAGTAGGCCCTTCCATGGCATCAGGTAACCATACATGAAGGGGGAATTGCGCGGATTTAGCAACCGCGCCCCCAAATAATAGGACGGCGCACAAAGTCACAAATAAAAAAGGAATTTCATTATTATAAATCAAGTCATTCAAGATTTCGAACAAATCTCGAAATTCGAAACTGCCCGTTATCCAAAAAAGACCTAAAATTCCTAATAATAAACCTAAATCCCCTACACGATTAGTTACAAATGCTTTTTGGCAAGCATTCGCTGCAATAGGTCGTGTGAACCAAAAACCTATTAATAGGTAAGAACACATTCCAACTAATTCCCAAAAAAAATAAATTTGTATCAAATTAGAACTAGTTACTAAGCCCAACATTGAAGCATTAAAAAAAGTCATAAAAGCAAAAAATCTTAAATATCCTTGATCATGAAACATATAACTGTCACTATAAATAAGAACCGTAATTCCAACAGTAGTAATTAATATTGACATGATATAAGTAAGTGAATCTATCAAGTGACCAAACTCTAAAGAAAAATCATTATTGATGGTCCAAGACCATACATATTGGTAGATATAACTTCTATTTAATTGATGAATAGATAAATAGGCCGAAAAAAGCATAACTATACTTAACAATAAAAAACTAGGAAAAGCCCATATACGGCGAAGATGCTTTGTTGCCGTTGGAAAAAGTAGAAGTCCCACTCCTATTAACATAGGAAGGGGAAGTGGAACGAAGGGTATAATCCATGAATATTGATATGTATGTTCCATAAAAAAATCAATAAAAAAAAATTCTTAAGTCATTTTTTCTAATTCACCGGCTCTTATTTCTTTTGAAAGGGACCCATAAAAAAGCAAGATATGCCAAACTGAAATGAACTTTTCTATTCTTAATTATTAATCTTAATATTTACCAAATATTAAA